GCCATCGTAGCTTACTCAAAGCATAACACTGAAGATGTTAAGACGAACCCTAGAAAGTTCCGAAGGCACAAAGGCTTAGTCCTGACTTTATTATCAGCTTTAGCTAGACTTACACATGCAAGTATCCGCACCCCCGTGAAAATGCCCTACAGTTCCCTGCTCGGGAACAAGGAGCCGGTATCAGGCACAACACATCAAGCCCACGACGCCTTGCTTAGCCACACCCCCAAGGGAATTCAGCAGTGATAGACATTAAGCCATGAGTGAAAACTTGACTTAGTTAAAGCTAAGTAGGGCCGGTAAAACTCGTGCCAGCCACCGCGGTTATACGAGAGGCCCGAGTTGATAAGCACCGGCGTAAAGAGTGGTTAAGGACAGATCAAAACTAAAGCCAAATGCCTTCAAAGCTGTTATACGCACCCGAAAGCCAGAGACTCAACCACGAAAGTGACTTTATAACACCTGAACCCACGAAAGCTATGATACAAACTGGGATTAGATACCCCACTATGCTTAGCCCTAAACATTGATAATGCACTACAATCATTATCCGCCTGGGTACTACGAGCATCAGCTTAAAACCCAAAGGACTTGGCGGTGCTTTAGATCCACCTAGAGGAGCCTGTTCTAGAACCGATAATCCCCGTTAAACCTCACCTCTCCTTGTTCCCCCCGCCTATATACCGCCGTCGTCAGCTTACCCTGTGAAGGGTCAATAGTAAGCAAAATTGGCACAGCCCAAAACGTCAGGTCGAGGTGTAGCGTATGAAGAGGGAAGAAATGGGCTACATTCAGTGTACCACTGAACACGAAAGGTGGCCTGAAAACGCCTACCCGAAGGAGGATTTAGCAGTAAGCGGGAAATAGAGTGTCCCGCTGAAACCGGCCCTGAAGCGCGTACACACCGCCCGTCACTCTCCCCGATTAAGCCACAATAATGATACCTAAAATACAACTATAAAGAAGGGGAGGCAAGTCGTAACATGGTAAGTGTACCGGAAGGTGCACTTGGAAAAATCGAAGTATAGCTAAACAATGAATAGCGTCTCCCTTACACTGAGAAGGCCTCCGTGCAAACCGGATTACCTCGACACCCAACAGCTAGCCCCCCCCCACCAAAAGCAACAGACCCTTATTTATAACCCCACACCCACCAAAACTTACCAAACAAACCATTTTTCCCCCCTTAGTATGGGAGACAGAAAAGGAACAAAAGGCGCAATAGAGAAAGTACCGCAAAGGGAAAGCTGAAAGAGAAATGAAACAACCCATTTAAAGACTATTAAAGCAGATATGGCCTCTCGTACTTTTGCCATCATGATTTAGCTAGCAAAGTCCAAGCAAAGCGAACTTTAGTTTGACTCCCCGAAACTAGGTGAGCTACTCCAAGACAGCCTAATTATAGGGCCAACCCTTCTCTGTGGCAAAAGAGTGGGAAGATCTTCGAGTAGAGGTGATAAACCTACCGAACCTAGTAATAGCTGGTTGCCTGAGAATTGGATAGGAGTTCAGCCTTTTGGTACTTCTCCCTTCACCCTGTTTATAACCCAAGTGATAGCATAAGAAACCAAAAGAGTTAGTCAAAGGGGGTACAGCCCCTTTGAACCAAGACACAACTTTCCCAGGAGGATAAAGATCACACACAACAAAGGACAACCTGTTTTAGTGGGCCTAAAAGCAGCCATCCACATGAAAAGCGTTAAAGCTTAGACATTCTTTCCCAGTCCCCCGATCCTGATAATTTTATCTTAACCCCTGGCGCACATTAGGCCGTCCCATGCCCCCATGGGAGCGACCATGCTAATATGAGTAATAAGAGGATTATGCCCCTCTCCCCGCACATGTGTAAGTCGGAACGAACCCCCACCGAGTATTAACGGCCCCAAAAGAAGAGGGTACTGGACAGTATACAAATCAACTAGAAGAAATCCAGCATACACCGTTAACCCCACACTGGCGTGCCCAAAGGGAAAGACTAAAAGAAAAAGAAGGAACTCGGTCAACACCTAAAGCCTCGCCTGTTTACCAAAAACATCGCCTCTTGCAAGAATAAGGAATACAGGTCCCGCCCTGCCCTGTGACTATATGTTTAACGGCCGCGTATTTTTGACCGTGCGAAGGTGCGCAATCCCTTGTACTTTTAAATGGAGACCTGTATGAATGGCATAACGAGGGCTTGACTGTCTCCTTTTTCAGGTCAATGAAATTGATCTCCCCGTGCAGAAGCGGGGATCCCCCCATAAGACGAGAAGACCCTATGGAGCTTTAGACACAAGGCAGATTATGTTAAACAGCCCTCAACAAAGGACAAAACAAAGTAGACCCTGCCCTAATGTCTTTGGTTGGGGCGACCGCGGGGAAGTATAAAACCCCCATGTGGAATGGGAAGACCCATCCTACAACCAAGAGCTCCCGCTCTAAGTACCAGAATTTCTGACCAAACAGATCCGGCAATGCCGATCAACGAACCGAGTTACCCTAGGGATAACAGCGCAATCCCCTTTTAGAGTTCATATCGACAAGGGGGTTTACGACCTCGATGTTGGATCAGGACATCCTAATGGTGCAGCCGCTATTAAGGGTTCGTTTGTTCAACGATTAAAGTCCTACGTGATCTGAGTTCAGACCGGAGTAATCCAGGTCAGTTTTCTATCTATGCTATGCTCTTTTCTAGTACGAAAGGACCGAGAAGAAGAGGCCCATGCTTGAGGTACGCCTCCCCCTCATTTGATGAAAGCAACTAAAATGAATAAGAGGGCATAATCCACATGTCTAAGAACATGATATGTTAAAGTGGCAGAGCCCGGCAATTGCTAAAGGCCTAAGCCCTTTCCACAGAGGTTCAAGTCCTCTCCTTAACTATGATTTCAACTCTCATTACGCACATTATTAACCCCCTAGCCTATATTGTTCCTGTTCTGCTAGCCGTAGCCTTCTTAACCCTCCTTGAACGGAAAGTCCTCGGCTATATGCAACTGCGAAAAGGCCCAAATATTGTTGGGCCCTACGGCCTCCTCCAACCCATCGCAGATGGTGTAAAACTCTTCATTAAAGAGCCCGTCCGACCCTCGACCGCCTCTTCAGTGCTATTCCTCTTTACGCCCATACTAGCCCTAACTCTCGCCCTGACCCTTTGGGCCCCTCTTCCAATACCATACCCGGTCGCCGACCTAAACCTAGGCATTCTCTTCATCCTGGCCCTCTCAAGCCTGGCCGTCTACTCCATCCTCGGGTCGGGATGGGCCTCCAATTCAAAATACGCCCTCATCGGAGCACTACGGGCCGTAGCCCAGACAATTTCTTACGAGGTTAGCCTAGGCCTCATCCTCTTGAATACAATCATCTTCACCGGAGGCTTTACACTACACACATTCAGCATTGCACAGGAGGCCGTTTGACTAGTGTTTCCCGCCTGACCCCTAGCCGCAATATGGTACATTTCAACACTAGCTGAAACTAACCGAGCACCCTTTGATCTAACAGAGGGTGAGTCCGAGCTGGTTTTCGGGTTCAACGTCGAGTATGCAGGAGGACCCTTTGCCTTATTCTTCCTTGCCGAGTACGCTAATATCCTGCTTATGAACACCCTTTCCGCAACCCTCTTTCTCGGGGCCTCACACATCCCTGCATTTCCGGAACTCACCGCAGTCAACCTCATGACTAAAGCCGCCCTACTATCGGTCTTGTTCTCTGGAGTACGAGCATCATACCCCCGGTTCCGGTACGATCAGCTCATGCCACTTATCTGAAAAAACTTCCTCCCCCTGACCCTAGCATTGGTCATTTGACACCTGGCGGTACCCATTGCATTCGCGGGGCTTCCTCCCCAACTATAAACCCGGAGCCGTGCCTGAAACCAAAGGGCCACTTTGATAGGGTGGATCATGGGGGTTAGAATCCCCCCGCCTCCTTTAGGAAGAAGGGACTCGAACCCTGCCTGGAGAGATCAAAACTCTCAGTGCCTCCACTACACCACTTCCTAGTAGAGTCAGCTAATTTAAGCTTTTGGGCCCATACCCCAAAAATGTTGGTTAAAATCCTTCCCTTACTAATGAACCCTTACATTTTAGGCACCCTGCTACTCGGACTCGGCCTAGGTACCACGATCACATTCGCGAGCTCCCACTGGCTTCTCGCATGAATAGGCCTTGAGATGAATACTCTAGCCATCATTCCATTAATAACCCAGAACCCCCACCCACGAGCCGTAGAAGCAACTACAAAATATTTCCTTGCGCAGGCCACTGCTGCAGCCATGCTGCTGTTTGCAAGCACAACCAATGCCTGACTTACGGGCCAGTGAGACATTCAGCAGATATCCCACCCCCTCCCCCTGTCCCTGATTACTATTGCCCTCGCCTTAAAAATTGGACTCGCCCCTGTCCACACCTGGCTGCCCGAAGTACTTCAGGGTTTAGACCTAACCACAGGACTGATTTTATCCACATGGCAAAAGCTTGCCCCTTTCGCACTTCTACTTCAAATTCAACCCGCTGACTCCACCCTCCTAATCTCCCTCGGCCTTGCCTCCACCCTTGTGGGGGGCTGAGGCGGGTTGAATCAAACCCAGCTACGCAAAATCCTCGCCTACTCCTCCATTGCTCACCTGGGTTGGATAATCCTTATTTTACAGTTCTCACCCTCCCTCACCCTGCTAACACTGCTGACATACTTCCTCATAACATTTTCAACCTTCCTCGTATTCAAACTGAACAAGGCAACAAGTATTAACGCTCTCGCTACCTCCTGAACGAAGGCCCCCGCCCTCACCGCCCTCACGCCCCTAATCCTGCTTTCGTTAGGTGGACTCCCTCCTCTAACAGGCTTTATGCCTAAATGACTAATTCTGCAAGAACTAACAAAACAGGACCTTGCACTCACAGCCACCCTTGCAGCGCTCACAGCCCTCCTGAGCCTGTACTTCTACCTACGCCTCTCATACGCCATGGCCCTCACCATGTCCCCCAACAACCTTGCAGGCACAACCCCCTGGCGCCTTCTTTCCCTACAATCTTCCCTCCCCCTAGCCATCTCCACCGCCGCCACGATGGCCCTGCTCCCCCTAACGCCTGCCGCAGTAGCACTACTCATGCTTTAAGGGACTTAGGATAGCACAAGACCAAGGGCCTTCAAAGCCCTAAGCGGGAGTGAAAATCTCCCAGTCCCTGGTTTAAGGCCTGCGGGATACTAACCCACATCTCCTGCATGCAAAACAGATGCTTTAATTAAGCTAAGGCCTTCCTAGATGGGTAGGCCTCGATCCTACAAACTCTTAGTTAACAGCTAAGCGCCCAAGCCAGCGAGCATCCATCTATCTTTCCTCCGCCTGGGCCGGCGGAAGGCGGAGGAAAGTCCGAGCAGGCTCCTAACCTGCCACTCTGAATTTGCAATTCAATATGTTGACACCTCCGGACTTGGTAAGAAGAGGACTTAAACCTCTGTCTATGGGGCTACAATCCACCGCTTAAAAACTCAGCCATCCTACCTGTGGCAATTACACGTTGATTCTTCTCGACCAACCACAAAGACATTGGCACCCTCTATTTAGTATTCGGTGCCTGAGCCGGAATAGTCGGTACCGCCCTAAGTTTACTTATCCGGGCAGAACTAAGCCAACCTGGCGCTCTCCTGGGGGACGACCAGATTTATAACGTAATCGTTACAGCACACGCGTTTGTAATAATCTTCTTTATAGTAATACCAATTATGATTGGGGGCTTCGGCAACTGGCTTATCCCCCTAATAATTGGAGCCCCCGACATGGCCTTCCCTCGAATAAATAACATAAGCTTCTGACTCCTTCCCCCATCCTTCCTTCTCCTCCTCGCCTCTTCCGGGGTAGAAGCGGGAGCTGGGACTGGTTGAACAGTTTATCCCCCGCTAGCAGGTAACCTGGCTCACGCCGGAGCCTCTGTTGATCTCACCATCTTCTCCCTCCACCTAGCAGGTATTCCTGTGTTTCTAGGGGCAATTAATTTTAATACAACTATTATTAACATGAAGCCCCCTGCCATCTCTCAGTACCAAACTCCCCTATTCGTTTGGTCCGTTTTAATCACGGCAGTCCTCCTTTTACTATCACTCCCCGTTCTGGCCGCTGGAATTACAATGCTTCTGACAGACCGAAATCTTAATACTACCTTCTTCGACCCTGCGGGGGGAGGAGACCCGATTCTGTACCAGCACCTATTCTGATTCTTTGGCCACCCCGAGGTATACATTTTAATTCTCCCAGGCTTTGGTATAATCTCCCACATCGTTGCGTACTACGCTGGCAAAAAAGAGCCCTTCGGCTATATGGGCATGGTCTGAGCCATGATGGCAATTGGTCTCCTGGGCTTTATTGTCTGGGCTCATCACATGTTCACAGTCGGAATGGACGTTGACACTCGAGCCTACTTCACATCTGCCACAATAATCATTGCAATCCCAACTGGAGTAAAAGTCTTTAGCTGACTAGCAACTCTTCACGGAGGAACTATTCAATGAGAGACCCCCCTTCTATGGGCCCTCGGCTTTATTTTCCTCTTCACAGTGGGGGGTCTAACAGGCATTGTTCTGGCCAATTCCTCCCTAGACATTGTTCTCCACGACACATACTACGTAGTCGCCCACTTCCACTACGTACTCTCCATGGGGGCAGTATTTGCCATCCTAGCTGGCTTCGTACACTGATTCCCGCTATTTACAGGTTATACTCTGCACTCTACCTGAACCAAAATCCACTTTTCAGTTATGTTTGTGGGCGTCAACCTAACCTTTTTCCCCCAACACTTCCTAGGTCTCGCTGGCATGCCTCGACGCTATTCAGACTACCCCGACGCCTACACACTTTGAAATACGGTCTCTTCTATCGGGTCCATAATTTCCCTAGTCGCGGTGATTATGTTCCTCTTTATTATTTGAGAGGCATTTGCTGCTAAACGGGAGGTTCTTAATGTTTCTCTCACCACAACAAATGTAGAGTGGCTACACGGCTGCCCTCCTCCAAACCCCACAGCCGCGGAACCTGCCTTTGTTCAGGTCCAGTCTCGCTAACGAGAAAGGGAGGAGTCGAACCCCCATAAACTGGTTTCAAGCCAGCCACATAACCGCTCTGTCACTTTCTTAATAAGATACTAGTAAAACAGACTATAACACGGCCTTGTCAAGGCCGAATTGTGGGTTAAAGCCCCACGTATCTTGTACCCTAATGGCACATCCATCACAATTAGGTCTCCAAGACGCAGCTTCCCCTGTTATAGAAGAACTTATTCACTTCCACGACCACGCTCTTATAATTGTACTTTTAATTAGCACATTTGTCCTTTACATTATTGTTGCCATGGTTTCCACCAAACTTACTAACAGCTACATTCTAGACTCTCAAGAGATTGAAATTATTTGAACCATTCTTCCAGCAGTTATTCTTATTCTCATCGCCCTCCCCTCCCTTCGCATTCTTTATCTTATAGACGAGATTAATGACCCCCACCTCACTGTCAAGGCCCTGGGCCACCAATGATATTGAAGCTACGAATATTCCGACTATGAAGACTTAGGCTTTGACTCATACATAATCCCCACCCAAGACCTAACCCCCGGGCAGTTTCGTCTTCTAGAAGCCGACCACCGAATGGTGGTCCCGGTCGAATCTCCTATCCGAGTCCTAGTTTCCGCCGAAGACGTTCTCCACTCCTGAGCCGTCCCCGCCCTAGGTGTAAAAATAGACGCAGTCCCAGGCCGTCTAAACCAAACATCCTTTATTGCCTCACGCCCCGGAGTGTTTTACGGACAATGCTCAGAAATTTGTGGCGCCAACCACAGCTTCATACCTATTGTAGTAGAAGCCGTCCCACTAGAGCACTTTGAAAACTGATCATCTCTAATACTTGAAGACGCCTCGCTAAGAAGCTAAACTGGGCCTAGCGTTAGCCTTTTAAGCTAAAGATTGGTGGCCCCCAACCACCCCTAGCGACATGCCTCAGCTCAACCCCGCGCCTTGATTTGCGATCCTCGTCTTCTCCTGACTAATCTTCCTAACTGTTATCCCCCCCAAAGTTCTAGCACACACTTTCCCGAATGAGCCTACAGCTCAAAGCACAGAAAAACCAAAAACAGAGCCCTGAAACTGACCATGATCCTAAGCTTTTTTGACCAATTTGCAAGCCCCTCATATTTAGGTATCCCCCTAATTGCCCTGGCCCTCACCCTCCCATGAGTTATGTACCCAAAACCTTCTACCCAATGACTAACCAACCGAGTTTTAACCCTACAAGGCTGGTTTATTAATCGATTTACCCAGCAGCTCCTCCTCCCCCTCAACACCCAAGGCCACACATGAGCGGCCCTGTTTGCCTCTCTAATACTATTCCTGATCTCCCTCAACATGCTCGGCCTCCTTCCCTACACGTTTACCCCTACGACCCAACTTTCACTCAACATAGGCCTCGCCGTGCCCCTTTGGCTTGCTACAGTAATTATTGGTATACGAAACCAACCAACCGTCGCCCTGGGACACCTCCTGCCAGAAGGAACGCCCACACTACTAATCCCCGTCCTAATCATCATCGAGACAATTAGTCTTTTTATTCGGCCTCTTGCCCTAGGGGTTCGACTCACGGCCAACCTAACAGCTGGGCATCTATTGATTCAGCTTATCGCCACGGCCGCCTTTGTCCTTGCCCCTTTAATGCCTACCGTCGCCATTCTAACAGCGACGCTCCTATTTCTTTTAACCCTCCTAGAGGTAGCCGTAGCAATAATTCAAGCTTACGTCTTCGTACTTCTCCTGAGCCTATACCTACAAGAAAACGTCTAATGGCCCATCAAGCACACGCATATCATATAGTCGACCCAAGCCCATGACCCCTCACAGGCGCAGTTGCCGCCTTACTAATGACATCAGGCCTTGCAGTCTGATTCCACTTCAACTCTACAACACTAATGTCGCTAGGGACAGTTCTCCTCCTCCTTACAATGTACCAGTGATGACGAGATATCGTACGGGAAGGAACCTTCCAAGGGCACCACACACCCCCAGTCCAAAAAGGCCTCCGGTACGGCATGATTCTTTTTATTACTTCAGAAGTCTTCTTCTTCTTGGGCTTTTTCTGGGCCTTTTATCACTCTAGTCTTGCCCCCACCCCTGAACTAGGGGGCTGCTGGCCCCCTACAGGCATCACCCCCCTGGACCCCTTTGAAGTGCCTCTACTAAACACAGCCGTCCTCTTAGCATCCGGGGTTACAGTCACCTGGGCCCACCACAGCATTATGGAGGGCGAACGAAAACAAGCCATTCAGTCCCTCGCACTAACCATTCTTTTAGGCTTCTACTTCACCTTCCTACAAGGCATGGAGTACTACGAGGCCCCTTTTACAATTGCAGACGGCGTCTATGGTTCCACATTCTTCGTGGCAACCGGCTTCCACGGACTACACGTCATCATTGGCTCCACATTTCTAGCTATTTGCTTACTACGCCAAATCCAATATCACTTTACATCCGAACATCACTTTGGGTTTGAAGCAGCTGCCTGATACTGACACTTCGTAGACGTTGTTCGACTATTCCTTTATATCTCAATCTCAATTTACTGATGAGGATCTTAATCTTTCTAGTATTAAAGCGAGTATAAGTGACTTCCAATCACCAGGTCTTGGTTAAAACCCAAGGAAAGATAATGAGCATCATTACAGCTATTATATTTATTACCATCCTACTCTCCACTGTCCTAGCCCTCGTTTCCTTCTGACTCCCCCAAATAGCCCCGGACCACGAGAAGCTTTCACCCTACGAGTGCGGCTTTGACCCCCTCGGCTCTGCTCGTCTCCCTTTCTCCCTCCGATTTTTTCTCGTCGCTATTTTATTCCTCCTCTTCGACCTAGAGATTGCCCTTCTCTTGCCACTGCCCTGAGGAGACCAATTGGCCTCCCCGCTCGTAACCTTCGTCTGAGCCTCTACCGTTCTTATTTTATTAACCCTCGGCCTTATTTATGAGTGAACTCAAGGAGGGCTGGAGTGAGCAGAATAGGCAGTTAGTTCAAGAAAAACATTTGATTTCGGCTCAAAAGCTTGTGGTTAGAGTCCACAACCGCCTACATGACCCCTGTTCACTTTGCCTTCTCATCAGCATTTTTGTTAGGACTGACGGGCCTAACATTCCACCGGACCCACCTTCTCTCGGCCCTCCTATGTTTAGAGGGTATAATACTTTCCCTGTTCATTGCCCTCTCTCTATGAACCCTTCAACTAAGCTGCACCAACTTTTCAATTTCACCAATGCTCCTCCTCGCCTTCTCTGCTTGCGAGGCAAGTGCAGGACTCGCCCTCCTTGTAGCCACTGCCCGAACCCACGGAACCGACCGACTACAAAACCTTAATTTACTACAATGCTAAAAATCCTCCTCCCCACGCTTATATTAGTCCCAGCCACATGACTATCCCACCACAAGTGGGTTTGACACACAATCACGGCCAACAGCCTACTCATTGCAGTATGCAGCCTTCTCTGACTAAAGAAACCCTGAGACACCGGATGAACCCACCTAAACCCCTTCATGGGTGCAGACCCCCTGTCAACCCCCCTCCTCGTCCTCTCCTGCTGGTTACTTCCCCTCATAATTATTGCCAGCCAGAACCACATGACATCAGAACCCCTCCATCGGCAACGAACATATATTTCCCTAATGGTAATTCTTCAGTTTTTTCTGATCTTAGCATTTAGCGCAACAGAGGTTATCATGTTTTATGTCATATTTGAGGCAACCCTTATTCCGACCCTACTCATTATCACCCGCTGAGGAAACCAAACAGAACGCCTAAACGCGGGCACTTACTTTTTATTTTATACACTGGCAGGCTCCCTCCCACTCCTAGTGGCTTTACTCCTGCTTCAGAACGACCTGGGCACCCTCTCTCTCTTAACCCTTCAGTACGGCAAACCCCTGGCGTACGCCACTTACGCGGATAAGCTATGGTGAGCAGCTTGCTTGATCGCTTTCTTAGTCAAAATGCCACTGTACGGAGTACACCTTTGGTTGCCTAAAGCCCACGTAGAAGCCCCAGTAGCAGGCTCGATAGTACTTGCTGCCATTCTCCTTAAGCTGGGCGGATACGGGATAATGCGAGTATTAATAGTGCTAGACCCTTTAACAAAAGAGCTCGGCTACCCCTTCATTGTACTGGCCCTTTGAGGCGTTATTATAACGGGCTCAATTTGCTTACGACAGACTGACCTCAAAGCTTTAATCGCCTACTCATCAGTAAGCCACATGGGCCTTGTAGTAGGGGGAATCCTAATCCAAACGCCCTGAGGATTTACTGGCGCCTTGATCCTTATGATTGCACATGGCCTGACCTCCTCAGCCCTGTTCTGCTTAGCAAACACTAACTACGAGCGCACACACACCCGCACCATACTCCTTGCTCGCGGACTACAAGTAGCCCTCCCCCTAATAACAACCTGGTGGTTTATTGCAAGCCTCGCCAACCTAGCCCTCCCCCCACTGCCAAACCTGATAGCAGAACTGATAGTTATCACCGGACTATTCAACTGGTCATGATGAACCCTCCTCTTGACGGGTGCCGGCACTCTAATTACTGCTGGCTACTCCCTCTACATATTTCTCATGACCCAACGGGGCCCGCTCCCAGCACACATTATTGCCCTTCCCCCAACCTTCTCCCGAGAACACTTACTAATGGCGCTCCACCTCCTCCCCCTAATTGCCCTTATCATGAAACCAGAACTGATCTGGGGCTGACTTGGATGTAGACATAGTTTAACTCAAAATATTAGATTGTGATTCTAAGGATAGGGGTTAGACCCCCCTTGTCCACCGAGAGAGGCCTGTTTGCAACGAATACTGCTAATTTTCGCCCCCTTGGTTAGACTCCAAGGCTCCCTCGCCCCTGCTCCTAAAGGATAACAGCTCATCCGGTGGTCTTAGGAACCAAAAACTCTTGGTGCAAATCCCAGTAGCAGCTATGCACCCCACTTCACTAATTATAACATCTAGCCTTCTACTTATCTTCGTTATTTTGTGGTACCCAGTACTAACTACCCTCACTCCAGACCCCCGTAAACCAACCTGGGCCCTAGTCCAGGTGAAGACAGCAGTCAAACTGGCTTTTTTTGTTAGCCTCCTCCCCCTATTCTTGTTTCTAAGTCAGGGCGCAGAAATAATTATTACCAATTGAAACTGAATAAACACGGGTACCTTTGACGTAAACATCAGCTTCAAATTTGACCACTATTCTGTCATTTTTACACCCATCGCCCTTTACGTCACCTGGTCTATCTTAGAATTTGCATCCTGGTACATGCACACAGACCCCTACATGAACCGATTCTTCAAATATTTACTTATTTTCCTAGTTGCCATGATTATCCTTGTTACAGCAAACAACATGTTCCAACTTTTCATTGGCTGAGAGGGTGTGGGCATTATGTCCTTTCTTCTAATCGGCTGGTGGTATGGCCGGACAGACGCAAACACTGCCGCCCTCCAAGCAGTGCTCTATAACCGAGTCGGGGATATTGGGCTGATTTTTGCCATGGCTTGGATAGCGATACACCTCAACTCCTGAGAAATACAGCAGTTATTTGTAAACTCCAAGAGCTACGACCTAACTTTCCCACTTCTTGGCCTCGTTGTTGCTGCCACAGGCAAATCCGCCCAATTTGGGCTCCACCCCTGGCTGCCCTCGGCCATGGAAGGCCCTACGCCGGTCTCTGCCCTACTGCACTCGAGCACCATGGTCGTTGCAGGCATCTTTCTCCTTGTCCGAATAAGCCCGTTAATAGAAGGCAACCAAACAGCCCTCACAACCTGCCTCTGCCTTGGAGCCCTAACCACCCTATTTACAGCTACCTGCGCCCTAACCCAAAACGACATTAAAAAAATTGTTGCCTTTTCAACATCTAGCCAACTTGGCCTTATAATAGTGACCATCGGACTAAATCAACCGCAACTAGCATTCCTTCACATCTGCACCCACGCTTTTTTCAAAGCAATACTCTTCCTGTGCTCAGGGTCCATCATCCACAGCTCAAACGACGAGCAGGACATCCGGAAAATAGGGGGCATGCATCATCTCACCCCCTTTACCTCTTCATGTCTCACGCTCGGCAGCCTAGCTTTAACGGGCACCCCCTTCCTGGCCGGATTTTTCTCTAAAGACGCTATTATTGAAGCACTAAACACATCCCACCTAAACGCCTGAGCCCTAGCCCTCACACTATTGGCCACCTCTTTCACAGCCATCTACAGCCTCCGTGTAGTTTACTTCGTATCTATGGGCCACCCCCGATTCAACGCATTCTCCCCCATCAACGAGAATGACCCGGCGGTAATCAACCCTATCAAACGCCTAGCCTGAGGAAGCATCGTTGCAGGCCTACTAATTACATCAAACCTTCTGCCAATAAAAACTCCCGTGATATCGATACCACCCCTCTTAAAACTAGCAGCCCTGATTGTAACCATTCTGGGCCTTATCATTGCCCTCGAACTAGCCTCTCTCACAAGCAAACAATTCAAAGCTACCCCCCGCTTGACTGCACATCACTTCTCCAACATGCTGGGTTTCTTCCCGGCAGTAATCCACCGTTTTGTCCCCCAATTAAACCTCGTCCTAGGACAAACCATCGCTAGCCAAATAGTCGACCAAACTTGACTAGAAAAAGCCGGCCCCAAAGCCGTAGCTTCAACTAGTCTCCCCCTAATCACGACAACCAGCAACGCCCAACAGGGAATAGTTAAGACCTACCTAACCTTCTTCCTCCTAACACTAACCCTCGCCACCATACTAGCCGTTTTTAGACAGCCCGCAAGGCACCCCGACTTAAACCACGGGTGACCTCTAACACTACAAACAATGTGAGAAGTAACACCCACGCCGCTAGTACTAATAGCCCCCCACCCCCCGCATATATCATAGACACTCCCCCTGCGTCCCCCCGAAAAACGAGAAATTCATTAGCTTCATCTACAGACACATAGGACATCTCATATCACCCCCCTCAAGCCATTCACATCGCTAACGGCACCCCAACAACGTATGCTATAATAGCAAAAGCAACTGATGCACTAAATCAACTCTCCGGGTAAGGCTCAGCCGCAAGTGCAGCTGAATAAGCAAATACAACTAACATTCCCCCCAAGTAGATTAAAATAAGAACCAAAGATAAAAACGACCCTCCATGGCCGGCTAGCACCCCGCACCCCATCCCAGCTACTACTACCAAGCCCAACGCGGCAAAGTAAGGAGAGGGGTTTGAGGCCACAGCAATTAAGCCTAACACTAGACCAAACAAAAATAAAAACGTAACATAGGACATTAATTCCTGCCAGGACTGTAACCAGGACTAGTGACCTGAAAAACCAGCCGTGCAATTCAACTACAAGAACTCTAATGTCAAGCTTGCCAAACGCCCACCCCTTACCTAAAATTGCAAATGACGCACTAGTCGACCTCCCCGCCCCCTCCAATATCTCCGTTTGGTGAAATTTTGGTTCCCTTCTGGGCCTCTGCTTGATTGCCCAAATCCTCACAGGACTCTTCCTAGCCATACACTACACCTCTGACATCGCCACAGCTTTCTCCTCTGTTGCCCACATCTGCCGTGACGTCAACTACGGCTGACTTATCCGAAACATACATGCTAATGGCGCATCCTTCTTTTTTATTTGCATTTATATGCATATCGGCCGAGGTCTTTACTATGGCTCCTACCTGTACAAAGAGACGTGAAACGTAGGAGTAATCCTCCTCCTTCTAGTTATGATGACTGCCTTCGTAGGTTACGTTCTTCCATGGGGGCAAATGTCCTTCTGGGGTGCAACCGTTATTACCAACCTCTTGTCCGCCGTCCCATATGTAGGCAATGCTCTGGTCCAATGAATTTGGGGCGGTTTTTCAGTAGACAATGCCACCCTCACCCGATTCTTCGCCTTCCACTTCCTATTCCCTTTCGTCATTGCGGCCGCGACAATGATCCACGTAATCTTCATCCACGAAACTGGTTCCAACAACCCAATAGGACTAAATTCTGACGCAGACAAAATCTCGTTCCACCCTTACTTCTCATATAAGGACCTACTTGGCTTTGCGGTACTCTTGATTGGCCTAACCTCCCTGGCGCTATTTTCACCCAACCTACTAGGAGACCCCGACAACTTCACGCCCGCCAACCCGCTTGTAACCCCGCCCCACATCAAGCCCGAATGGTATTTCCTCTTCGCATACGCCATCGTACGTTCTATTCCCAATAAACTTGGAGGCGTCTTGGCCCTCCTTGCCTCCATCCTCGTGCTTATGGTTGTTCCTCTACTCCACACCTCGAAACAACGAGGCCTTACCTTCCGGCCCATCACCCAATTCCTCTTCTGGACATTAATCGCAGACGTTGCAATCTTGACCTGAATTGGAGGCATACCCGTAGAGCACCCGTTCATTATTATTGGGCAGGTCGCCTCCCTCCTATACTTTTCATTGTTCCTCGTGCTTGCGCCTATAGCCGGATGGGTAGAGAATAAGGCGCTACGATGATCATTGCATTAGTAGCTCAACGTCAGAGCACCGGTCTTGTAAACCGGCAGGTGGAGGTTTAAATCCTCCCTATTGCTCAAAGAGGAGAGATTTTAACTCCCACCCCTAGCTCCCAAAGCTAGGATTCTAAGCTAAACTACTCTTTGTACCCGCGTACATATATGTATTTACACCATACATCTATATTAACCAATTATCACGTGCAATTAAAGACATAACTGTTTAATAACCAAAATTATGTTACCGAATAATCAGGTCCCATAAAGCAGAAGGTATTACAAAAAGCAACAAGGAGTATCTCTCAACTACACTGTCAATGGCCACTGAGAGATTTATTGACCTAGCAAACTCTGCTACTTCCTAATATATACCAAGTAACCCACATCCTATTCTTGCTAAAAAATCTTAATGTAGTAAGAGCCGACCAACAAGCTCATTTCTTAAGGCATACGGTTATTGAAGGTGAGGGACAAGTATCTGTGGGGGTTTCACCCGGTGAACTATTCCTGGCATCTGGTTCCTACTTCAGGTTCACTACTTGATATTACTCCCCCCACTTTCATCGACGCTTACATAAGTTAATGGTGGAGTACATACTCCGCGATTACCCACCATGCCGGGCGTTCTCTCCACAGGTGCGGCTGGTTCTTTTTTTCGTTTTCCTTTCATTTGGCATTTCAGAGCGCATACAGGAATAGTTGACAAGGGAGAACATTTCCTTGCGCGCGAGCAAATGGTGAAAAGATATAAGACATAACATAAGAATTGCATAATAGGATATCATGAGCATAATATGTGTCTCCCACTCGTAAGATTCCTAAGATACCCCGGCTGCGGCTTTTGCGCGTAAAACCCCCCTACCCCCCTAAACTACTGAGATAGCTAACGCTCCTGAAAACCCCCCGTAAACAGGTAAGTCCCTAGTAGTAAAATGGGCCCACTAGAATGTGTTTAATTACATTATTGTAATATTGCACAT